AATCCCATCCCCTAGCGAGTGAAGTGCTTACGCCCTTTTCTCTAAAGGGGCGCGCTATTCTAATAGAATCAAAAGTCAAGGGGGCTGAGAAGCTGTTGCTTGCTGTCTACTTCGCGAGCCTTCACTGCCCCGTTCTGTAACTTCCCTTCTTTCGTCCGTCCACGAGGCTGTAAAAAGAGAGATAGGGGCGGCTATATAGCGGGAGTCGTTTCGGTTGTATGCCACGAGGTCCCTATGGACAAGGGGACAAGTAAATCATCGCTTTTGGGCGCAGGCAGCCCTCTACCATCCATCCCATTGCATTCCATCGTCTCGTATTGTACTGTACCGTATCAGACCAGATACATCTATTGAGTGAGAGAAAGGTAGTGTAACTAATTATATATTCTTCCTTTTTTTATTGATAGGGATCCCCATTCATTCCTAGATTCCCGTCACTACGGATTGATTGTCCCTACCTAACTACATGGTAGTGGTTCTAGGGAGCGCAATTGCTAGAGCACGGGAGAATGAAGAGTAATGATTTCAGCAAGAGCAGCCGGGCGGACTACTATAGTGAGTCTAGTGACTACTAGAGTAGAGTTGAGTCAAAAGGTATGGTATAGCAGCCTTTCCGAGCGAGCCTCTGGGATCTCCTGTAAACCCCCATGATGTGGTAAAGGGAGGATATTAGGGGAAGCAGTAAGTGGGGATTCCCCTGCAGAGAGCCGGATGAGGGGAGACCCTCACGTCCGGTTCGGAGGGCGGGGATATCCCGACCCTACTATCATTATGCCTTTGCAATGTTACTTGGTTCAACTCTATTTGTGACCTTTTTTTGTATGTGGGACTCTCTATCTTCTTGGGTAGATAATCGATCGTCTTTCATTTTGATAGTGAGTAGTTTTTATAAAAAGAATAAGTCAAGTCAAGAATAATAATCGAACTGGAGGAGTGAAAGCCGCTCGACTGAGAGCGAAAAGCAGGATGGCTTGGTAAGCAAGCAACCAGGTGCCAACTCCCAGTTCGTTCTCTTCTCTCTTTTTTCAGAATGCAAAGCCAGTTCACTGGGCTTGTCTTTTTATCCGCTGGTTCGAGTCCAGCTCGTGACAAGGCCTTTTTGGTCCCTTGGTCTTGCAGTCTCGGTTTAGGTAGTTGATATTGATTCTTTTGTGCGTGCATCTTTCCCATGCTTTCTGTTGGTCAACAACCAACCAAAGCTCTCTATACTTCTATACTACTCATACAGGAAGGACTCTCTTTCTGTCTGGAGGGAATCTTTTCTTTCTCAAAACGACTCATGTTTCCGCTCCATTTTCATTACGAAGATGTTTCACGTCAAGATCCGTTGCTCAAACCGAATCACGCCAACGTTATGGAAGTTCCTGGATCGTGTGAAATAAGAGTAGTAAAAAAGGCACCCTATAATTTCTTTTTCAAAAATGGAAAATTGGCTATGGAGATTCCGTGCGGTCAGAAATTGATACAGACACAAAGGCCTTCGACAGGAAAGTCGTTTCGAGCCAATCCATTCTTGGGGTCAAATAAAGACAAAGGATATGTCAGTGACCTAGCACGACAGAGCACTCTCCGAGGGCATGGAATGTCTCATTTTTCAGTCAGAATCTCGACAGTAATGTCTCTGTTAGATTCTCCGGTCGAAATACGGGAAAACTCCATTCAATTCTCGATGGAAACGGAGTGTTGCGAATTCTCCCCGGAACTGGAAGATCATTTCGAGATCTTCGAACATATTCGAGGGTTCAATGTGACTATTGTAACTTCGGCCAACACACAAGATGAGACTTTACCACCGTGGAGCGGCTTTTTGCAAAAAGATGAGGGGGAAACTCAGTAAGATGTCGAAGAAGCGAAATATACGAGATCACAAACGTAGATTGCTCGCGGCTAAATATGAATTGAGACGAAAGCTTTATAAAGCCTTTTGTAAAGATCCCGATCTTCCGCGGGACAAACATCGTTATAAGTTGTCCAAGTTGCCAAGAAAGAGTTCCTTTGCACGAGTAAGAAACCGATGTATTTCCACGGGTCGCCCTCGTTCCGTATATGAGTTCTTTCGAATTTCTCGTCTCGTTTTTCGTGGATTAGCATCTCGAGGTCCTTTGATGGGCATAAAGAAATCGTCTTGGTAGCAACCACCAAACCAATAGAACAGGGCTTAGCTCTGCAGCTGGTCCACAAGCAAGGTAAGTAGGTCCATTACCGGCCGGCGGAGGACCGAAAAGACCTAACGGAGTAATCCCTTATCTCGGATCGGAGATGCTAACGGGGCGGGAATCGAAGTGGGGGACCTCTCTACCGCCTGTGTCTATCTCCTGTCAAGTATGCTCCATAGACTACGTACAGGGTAGTACTTTTGGAATCACCGCGTGAACATAACATTAAGTTACGAATGTCATTCTCGAGGGATCGACCACTATTCTAAATAGAGTAAGGCGGGGAACTGTTGTTCATTGGAGCGCCGGAGTGCGGAGGTTGTTTCCATCATTGAAGTCAGAGTGTGGGACCTGACCGAATGAAAAATCAAAAAGAAAAAGTGCTTAGTTTCGTTGGAAAAACCAACGCAAATCTCAATTTGACTTTCTCTCGATCTACTTCTAACGATAGATAGAAAAGGTTGGAGAGAGTGACTTTATGAAATTCTCTCCTTTTTAAAGATGCGAAAGGCGGCCACCCCCAGAACAAAGCCCACCCCTATTTTCCCCCCCTTTAATGAAAGACCCTCGCCTCGCTTCCTATTCATTTGTGGGTCGGGACCCGAAGGGCCTTTTTTTTTTTTCTCAAGAGGTGATTTCGAGAATCAACCAACCGGAAAATCCGTAGCCCAGGTGACTGACTCACAGCCTCCCTCTCGCCCGGGATGAATAAAAAAAAAAGAAGCTTTTTTCTTTGCGTAGCGAAGCCAAATTCAATCAAGGCAAAGGGGGGGCTTACTTTTCCTTTCCTGACGCTGAGTCATCCTATTCAAATTTAGCTATGCTAATGGAACAGGAAAAGTTTTCATATGATATGGACCCCCAAGAGTTGAGCGAGAATCTCCAATTGCTTAGGGGTCGCACTCTGTTCCCGCTTGATGGACGAGAGATCTTCTCTCCTTTTAGCTCCCACACACCCTTGCCCTCTTTCACCGAAGAGGAAATAAGAATCTTCCGAGCGGACAGAGGCCTCAATTTCCATTAGATTCATTCCTAAGCTTGTATATTACTAGATATCTAACATTTTTTATATTAATCTATATGTGTAGGGCCCCAGAACGCTATAAAGGTGGGGGAACAAGAGTTGTCACGATAGGAAAGAGAAATGACTATAAGGAACCAACGATTCTCTCTTCTTAAACAACCTATATCCTCCACACTTAATCAGCATTTGATAGATTATCCAACCCCGAGCAATCTTAGTTATTGGTGGGGGTTCGGTCCGTTAGCTGGTATTTGTTTAGTCATTCAGATAGTGACTGGCGTTTTTTTAGCTATGCATTACACACCTCATGTGGATCTAGCTTTCAACAGCGTAGAACACATTATGAGAGATGTTGAAGGGGGCTGGTTGCTACGTTATATGCATGCTAATGGGGCAAGTATGTTTCTCATTGTGGTTTACCTTCATATTTTTCGTGGTCTATATCATGCGAGTTATAGCAGTCCTAGGGAATTTGTTCGGTGTCTCGGAGTTGTAATCTTCCTATTAATGATTGTGACAGCTTTTATAGGATACGTACTACCTTGGGGTCAGATGAGCTTTTGGGGAGCTACAGTAATTACAAGCTTAGCTAGCGCTATACCTGTAGTAGGAGATACCATAGTGACTTGGCTTTGGGGTGGTTTCTCCGTGGACAATGCCACCTTAAATCGTTTTTTTAGTCTTCATCATTTACTCCCCTTTATTTTAGTAGGCGCCAGTCTTCTTCATCTGGCCGCATTGCATCAATATGGATCAAATAATCCATTGGGTGTACATTCAGAGATGGATAAAATAGCTTTTTACCCTTATTTTTATGTAAAGGATCTAGTAGGTTGGGTAGCTTTTGCTATCTTTTCTTCTATTTGGATTTTTTATGCTCCTAATGTTTTGGGGCATCCCGACAATTATATACCTGCTAATCCGATGCCCACCCCGCCTCATATTGTGCCGGAATGGTATTTCCTACCGATCCATGCCATTCTTCGTAGTATACCTGACAAATCGGGAGGTGTAGCCGCAATAGCACCAGTTTTTATATGTCTCTTGGCTTTACCTTTTTTTAAAAGTATGTATGTGCGTAGTTCAAGTTTTCGCCCGATTCACCAAGGAATATTTTGGTTGCTTTTGGCGGATTGCTTACTACTAGGTTGGATCGGATGTCAACCTGTGGAGGCACCATTTGTTACTATTGGACAAATTTCTCCTTTTGTTTTCTTCTTGTTCTTTGCCATAACACCCATTCTGGGACGGGTTGGAAAAGGAATTCCTAATTCTTACGCTGAGACTGATCACACCTGATCAGTGAAAAATTCTGACACCTATCATTTACAAGTGAGTCTTACACCAAGAATTGACAAGCGGAACCCGAATCAGACTCTCGCTCCTGCCTATCGCCCTTGGGCTCTTTTCTTCCTTCTGGTTGGCTTTCCAATTCCCACAGTCGATTCAATAGCAAGCAAGTCAGGCTTTCAAGCCAGGGCAAAAGCATATTCCGCAACTATAGGGAGTCCTTTACCAAGTAAGCTACGCAACCGTCTTTACCCGCCTCAACCGATCTTAGCTCGGACATGCCAACAGCCAATACTGACTCTTTTCCCTGGGACAGCTAATCAAAACTAATACGGCTTGAACCCCTTATCTTTGAGACTGCCCTTAGGACTCTCTTAAGTTAAGTCATTTAACAGCGGATAGACACAAGTTATGACAACCCTCACACGAGAGCCAAAAAGAAGGCTTTCGTTAAGATAATTCGCCCATACAATAGAACAAGGAGAGCAATCAACGCTATGGCTACTTTAGGACAATTCCCGCCTTAGGGACCCCTACTGTGACAACAGCTACTACGCATCCCACATCAGATAATGCTATCGACGAAACAACCCTTTATCCAGCATATCACCATGACCTGGCACAGAACCAATCTTCACTTTTCGACATCCGTAACAGATTAATAGAAGCGTTCTAACAGCAGTTACACAGCCCCTGAATGTCTTAGATAGCTGTAAGTGAAATTAAAAATGAAATAAGGCTACTAAGTAGTAGCTAGGAATGCGGCTAGCTCAGCTAGTATACTTACTTGCTCGTTATAGGGGGGGAGGCTAAAGCAGGGTAGCGAAACTAGGAACGGAGTTGGCTTGTTAGAGCTAGGCTGTTGAGTTAAAGTAAGCGAGCTAGTCATACGAGCCAGTGAGCTAGTCAGCTTGCTCCTCTTGGCAGCCTTCTTCAAGTAGGCTTCTTTCTTCGCTAACGCTTGGGAATTTTCTTAAATAAAGAGGACTAGCTCTGAGCTTTGAGGAAAGCCTGTAAGTTCTCTCTCGACTTCCCTTCTCCTACTAGCAGTGACTAGAGGGAAGGAACTGAAAGCAATAGACTGTCTGGGTTATAATCTTATCTTTATATATGCTATTTGAATATCTGTCTTTTAAGGCCGGGGCAAGGAAGGGTTCCGGGGAGGGAAGACAGAGCGGAAGATGAGGGACAACTATTAGCAAGCAGGGACTACTAGAAGAGAAGTTCTTCCCAGCTCTTTGTCTTTGCCATTCAAAAGTTGAAACATTATTTTCAAGCCCGCCTTGTCTCCAAAGCAAATCCTATCAAGTCTCTTATGTCGAAGCCAGTCCTTAATGATCGTCTCGCGAGATGGTATCCTCAATTCCAACAATTGAAAATCATATATCTTCGTCAAGTTTTAGCTGATTTTTTATCTGACCATCCTACACCTGCTGAGTGGGAATTGTCCGACGATCTACCTGATGAAGATGTGCTCGTGATTGAAGTGCTTCCGCCAGGGAAGATTGACTTTTCAGCCAGATGAAGCTGGTGCTGGGGTCGTTTTTGTTACTTCTCAAGGAGATGTGCTGCCACTCGACCTGAGGAGGATGACCGTCACGGGCAAAGGCCAATTCCCATCGTCTTAGCGTATTCTACCTCTACCTTCATCTACGATATTGGACCATCTGTCTTTGTCCCAGCCGGTAGAATGACATCAAAAACAAAGATGGGAGAAAGAAAGGAATAGGCGGGGTTTCGCCCTGAGCAATGAAGATAGGGAACTTGCCCATTACAATAGCATGATTACAAAAGCATACGGTTTGTTCTTACGAAGACTAACCGAATTGGATGGGAAAGATGGTTTGCAAGGAGGTATACTGGCAGAGCAGGAAGATAGGCAAAGGGGGAAGCGGCTAGAACTTCTCCTCCAACGTAGCTGGTAAGGCTATTGAGAAGGCTACCTTATTGAAGCGGATAAAGCTCAATGAAGATTCTAAACTCATGGTAGCTCAGGAGTAGGAAAAGGTATTACAGAAGCGTGCTTTAGGAAGTGTTCGAAAGACGACCTCAACACAAGGAGAATGGATGACGATGAGAACAAGGTGGAATCCAAACAGAGGGAATAGAGGATTACGAAGAAAGTCCTAAAGCAAGTCCCAAGAACGAGGAGAAAGAAGATAGCCCAAAGCGAAAGGCCTACAACCAGAGCCAAGTAGACAGATAGCGTTGCAGGGACCAATCCACCTAAGGGGAACCAATCAGTCCCCAAGCCGGTCCAAGCGGAGCTCGGTGATTAGACGTAGGGATTGCTCCTTCTACGGTCCAGCGAGTTAGACTCGTGCTTCACCATAAGGAATAAAGCATGCTGGAGGAGTGCACTAGACCCCAGCGAGGGTCGTAGGCGGGACGTAGCCATTCGCCTTCACGAAGAGGATAGTGCTTTCAGACGGCTTTCTCAATCGTGCCCAGAAGCAACTAACCATGGAAGCGGCAGTTAAGAGTGCATCCTTTTATTCATACTACGGTACGGTTCAGTGCGCTATCAGTCCAGTACCATTAGCTCTCCAAGGATAACAATCCATTCTTTCCAGGGAAGGAAAGGAGGCAAAACAGTACATATGCGATGGTTGTTAGACTATTCCCATTCTAACTAGAAGCTAAGAAAAGAACGAGATACCCACTACTCTGAAAGCAATCAGGAGATAAGGTCTAGAATCTTATACCATGTGCTTTCCTGAGTCAATAAGGAAGGGGACCTTTTCATACATCAGGAAGCTAGGGAACGGAACTTCCTTCTAGCCTACCGTCTATCACTACCTGAACTTACTTTTAAGATTCACCCGGGAACTCGGATTGAAGACTGTGCAGTGCTTTCCTCTGTTAGTTGTGCTAGGCTGTCTGCGTAATGAACTACTGATCTAGAAATTCGAAGAGGCAGGAGCTTTGATCTTCCTCATGACTTGTTAGCCGACATTGAATAAGTCAGGAAGAGAGGGCAGAAGAAGAGAAACTGGCTTCTCCTGTGTACTTATATTATATAGAAGACTCATATTCTTTATACGACGATTCATTGAAGCAGGCTTCAAAGCTTTAAGAGCTAGGCTTGCAGCTGGGGTTGCCAATCTTGAAGAGCTAGGCCTTGAGCCTTTACCTACCTAAAAAAATTCCCTTGCGCCGGATCGATCCTTTCTCTTCCCTCTCCTTCTACTGCTGTGAGTGCCCGAATGTTGCTGCCCTTCTGCTGCCGCCTATGGTGCTGGTAGGCCATCATATGTGTGTGGTTTTGACGCGGATCTAGTCTGGGAACTTATGCCGGCTTAGTCAGTCTGAAGCTGCCCTCAGCTCTTGTTTAGGTGTGATGAGCTACCTGGACATTCTATCTAATCTCGTAGTGGAAAGGCGCTTCGAAATAGTCTTGCTTGCGGTTCGTGACCTAAGCGACCACGGGTTTGAATATAGCTGTTAAAGGTATGCCCAGATACGGGAACAGCTGATTCAAGTGCATCTTTTTTTTCTCTATAGAAGTGATTGGTCTTTTTTGGTGTTCGTAACCAGTTCTATTTCATCTCCGGCTCCGAAAGAGCATCTTATGGCCATGACCCGCTAAAGATCACTGCCATCTCACGAATTGGATTCGAACCAATATCAAGCTACTTTCCCTTTAGTCGATCGTGAGCGGGTCTGTCGTCCTCCTCATTATAGTCCTAGATACATGGCTTACATACCCGGCTCCAAATTCTTGGAAAACAATCGAATCGAGGGTCCAGAGGAGAATTTACCATTCAATCTTGTAAACTAATCGAGACCGAAATTGGAAAAAGAGATACGAACGGAGAGAAATAACCCATCGATAAAAGAACATGAAACCATTCTGTTTCAATAGAGGTACGAGAAAGGGTTAGAGGCAATAAAGTAGGTGAAGTGGTTGGATTTTGCGAGCTGTTCCAACCACTGCTGGATGTGATTCCAAGAGCCGAACGAGAATGAATACCACACAGAAGAGTCAAGACCAGGCTCCCTAATGGAATGTTTAACCGATCCATTCCGAATCGACCGAATTGGTACGGAAGTTGTAACATGGGAAAACCACGGAAAACACAACTTATTTGAATAACCCGGTGACCTACCAATTGTAGAAGTAGGATCTTTGGTAAGCAATAAGCACTTAAATAATACAATTCGAGTGTACCATCTTCTTTCTCATTCCGAGGAAAAGGTGCGGAAGGAAAAGAAAACAACGGAGGAATCCGAATCGGACCTAAATGGAAATGACATGAAAAGTCTTTTTCAAAACCTAGCATTAAGGGCGTTACGACGATATACGAGAGGAATAGAGAAAAACTCGTGATTGGTGTGGAGGGGAAGATCTGTTTATGATATAGTTCAAGAAAAAGTCGTCTCATTTCCTTACTTCTTCACTAATTCTAAATACTGGAGATATAGGGCTTCCCTTTTTTTTATATTTATTTTCTGAAGGCGCCTCTGTTCCCAGAATCCATGAAAATGCTTCGCTTGGCTTGTTTTGACATCCGAATAGAAGGGTGAGTCCTGTCCATCGTAGAAAAGACTAAAAAAAACCTGTGAGAGAGCCCCATGGTTAAATTCAATTTCTTCCAGATGGACATGGATAATACAATCGAGGTCGCTTGGATCAATAAAGAATTTTTTATCCTCCGAATCCATTTTTTTGTTTCGAAAAGAATGTTGTTATGTTGCCTTGAACAGGGCCGAAGATTGGTGACCGACCGAAGACAAGATGCCCGGTACGGCAGAGAGACCAGAGTGGAATTCCTGGAGCTTCTGACATACCTTAATCTAGCCTCCTTCTCTTCTTGGCTTGTATTCCGAGTAGGCTATGGAGTAGGGTAGTCGAGCGCGTAAGCCGTAAATCCCTGTCCCTTCCCTCTATTCCTCCCGTCCGCTACCGTGCTTAAAGCAAAACTTCAGGAGGAGGTACAGCATAAGTAGGTAGGGGATTGGTAGTGAACAGCGGAACTCCGATCGGCATATCGGCTGTCGCATATGCGCTTCAAGCTGGACTTCCTTTTGAGCTAACTGCATCGGTTATGCCGGCAACAACATATTCTCTAGCAAAAGAAAGCACTGACCTAGACTAGACCTCTTCTACCGCATCAAGAGGATCCGACATTTGAGAAAATTTAGCTATGCCCACAGCTCTTTCAAAGGAAAGCAGTCTTTTCAAGAAGAAAGTCACAGTCACACCGCTAATAGGCGGAAGAAGAGATTCCCGGCTACTTACTCTAATAAGACTCATAGCCGTACCGTAGAAAGAAGGTCAACCTCACCCCAGGTAATCACAACTTTCTTCCCTTCAGGTCAAAGAGTAAGAACTCGCTTTCGAGCTAACCAACCATGGAGCTACCCTACCTGCCAACAAGAAAAAAGAGTTCTCATTAACGGCTAACTAAGCATTCGTTCGGAGTTGACAAGGGAGAGGAGCGGTAAATTAGTAAGACGGTCGACTAGCTTGATTGAACGTGGTCAGCATATTTAGAGAGGAGATAGCTGTTCTTGCTATTGTTAGCGG